TTGTTCCAACCCTCAACTTTCTTTTCTAGGTTTATCGATATTGAATCAATTGAACGTACTTCTAACACTTGTTCTACTTTTGGAAGACCTTGCGTTATATCACCAGATCTCGATTTTTCATATATAAATGTAACTAATGTATCTCCTTCGTAAAGGATTTCTCCATAATGGCCATGAACAGTTGCTCCTGGAGTGGCCAAATAAGACTTAGCTGATCTTATTACTATAGAATCAACGTGAACAATTAGAACTTGCCCCGATTTTAGGTGTGGTCCTTTTTTGGCCATACATACATTTTCACAAAAAAACTGTCCCAAGCTAATTATTGTGAAGAAACATTCACAATAATTATTATGATAATTAATATGGAGAAAATACCAATTCAAATTGAATGGATTCAAAACACTGTTACTGTATGGATCGGGATTAACAAGTCTCCCGTTTTCGTCCATTAAATAATATTTAAGTACTTGAAAAGTCTGTTTTAGTTTTAAATTGTAAAGTTTCAAATATTTAGTTTCCGCGATCTGATTATGAGTTATTAAATGGTAAAATGAATAAAAATTTGCAATTTGAGGAGCTCTTCCTAAGGCGCCCAATGAATTCCTAATTGGAATTATAGGATCTTTTTTAATTGATTCTTTTATTACATTGTGATATTTTCTATCCTTAAATGGATCCGTTCGAAAACAATTAGATGATGACAAATTTAGAAAAGATTGACATTTCTTATTTCTATTCAACAACGTACTAAGAGTTCCCTGATTTTTTTTAAGTGATTGTTGAATCTTTGTCTTGTAATAAATGGAAAAAAATGGATTAATATTGGTACAATCTGACCCATTATCAGAAATCAATCCTGAACCTGATGGATTATTCCTTTTTCTTCTGATATATGAAATATGGGATTTCACTAAGTCTAAATTGATTTTTAGGAAATCACGAATCAGACCCTTTGAACTTACTTCTACAAAACAAGCACGGGCCTCCTCGATAGAAGAACTTTTGTTGTCTTGATCCCAATTCAACATTAAACAAGTACGAACTAATTGAATACTTGTGTCAGAAATTTCCGGAATTGGTTTACCATTTCCATAAAGAATATAATTGACAACTCGAAGTTGCAGATTGTCCTTTTCCTGCAATAGATCCCGGGGGAAAAGTGTTTTTAAATTTATACTGTCCGCTATTTCATATATGATTACTGGTCGAACCAAAACAAAATACTTTTTTTTGATAGGTGTGATCCATTGGACATAGATCCAATTTTTCACTTTTTTTGATTCCTTAGAATTTGTTTTTGACGTTCCTGGTGGTATCAAGATACTACCATGTCGAGATATCTTATCTGTCTTTCCCGGAAAATGGATATCTCCAGAAAAGATTTTAAGTTCAATTTTTTCTTTTCTTCTCTCCACTCGAACCAATCCGCCTACTCGACTTCTTGTATTTAAAGTGATTTGTGTATCTACTCCAATGATACTATTGTTCTGTACCATTAAGGAAGAAGACTCGGGGAAAATATACACTTCTTCGGGAATGAAAAAAAAGCGATCTACTTTCATTTGGCATTTTAACTTAAATTCTTTGGCTCCTCGATACTCAATCAAATTCTCTTTTTTAACAATTGAATGCATCCCTATAACCCCATATTTAGTAATTCCGGAACGGTTTCTTCGGTATTGGGGATCGTCGAAATAAGCAAAAATACTATTTCTACGGAAAATACCAGATATAGGTATTTCCATTGAGATGCCGAAGTGGCGCATTAGTTCTTTCTCTCGTTCTTGAATCAATTGAAATGGGATGATTAATCTATTTCTTCGCCTCTTGGCCAATAAATCCGAATTCTTGTGAAGAATAGCAGGATATTTGAGATTCCAGTGAACAGTACAGGTGATTCGATTAAGTTCTGAACAATCAGGAATCCTACTTTCTTTTTTACCCAAAAGACCTAAACTAAAGAATTTGTGTTTAACTTGATCATTATTTTCTGAAAGGCTCGAAATATATCTTCTTTCGACAGAAAAAGAATGAATGCCCATTTGATCTTGATCCTTGTATAGCAAAAGAGGGACTATACTGGATCCGCACGAACTTCCCGATAATATCCATAAATGACTTGTTTTTGGTAAAAGATGAACATTACTATATGTAAATTCAGGTGCATGGTATACATCAGCGCTCCAGTGCATTTCTCCTTCTGAGTCAGAATAAATATGTTTTCGAACCCTCTCTTTAAAATTAAAAGTGTATGCTCTCGCGCGAATTTCAGCAATTACTTGTTCTGATTCTACATATTGATTGTTTTGAACTAAAAGAAAACTTTTTGGTGGGATAGTCACCTTATGTATAATATCTTGACTCTCAATAGTTACATACAAGTCTATATAACATAGAAAGGCAGGATGCCCGTGACGTGTACGTGTGGGATGAAGTAAATCCTCATTAAATTTTATTTTTCCATTAGAAGGGGCTCGTATATGGTCTGCAGTACCCC